GGTGAATGGGGATTCGGTCTGGTGACCGAGTTGCTGTTTCTCAGGCTATATTTTTTATGCTTCGAATTGTTTCTTCAAAAAGAAGATAGATCTGAAGAAGGATCTAGAATAGAACCTTTCTTCTATTTGATACCTTTATTTAGTCTCGCTTTTTTGAATCTTCAGTTTTCTTTAGACTACGGTCTAAAGGAAATACTTATTCACATGAACTTCCTTTTCGCGGCCGCGACTCTTCTCTTTTTTTCATTTTTTTCCAATACTATAACAGAACTCAAAATTTCAATTTTATTCTATATACTAGGGAATTTATCGATCGGTTATTTCCTGGCTAAATCAGTAATGACGTTTTTTCTAGTAAGTTTAGTTTTCCTGATATCCAATGGAATCTTCGCGAGCTTCTTTTTTTTGAAAGCCCGAAGGAGCAAGAGGCCCTTGGCAGAAATACTTATCGCGAATAAGAGAGAGGGCATCCAAACCCTCCTCGTTGTTTATTTCCTTATTTTAGGAGTCCTTCTCACCCAATTAACGGGGTCCCCCGCTCTTTCTATGTATTCAGATTGGCTTGTGGGTCTCGGGATTCAAATCGGGTTCCTGACCGCACTAAACTATTTCTTCAAAAATGAGTTTAGTCGGACCAGGACCTATTAGTTTAGCATCAATTACAAGAGTGCCAGCCGGGTGGCCCCGGATGTAGTCTTCTTTAGTCGTGCTTTCGAGTCGAAGACGAACCGGCGGGTAAGGAGGCAAGTTTGAAATGCGAACATGAAATAAAATGTGAAAAGGTTAGCTTTCTCTGCGGTTTAAGATTCTTGTTCTTAGTCTTTAGTGCGGGGGTTGTAGTCTTTATTTGAGCGGGGGTATCCTCAAACAAATAAGAACGAGGCCCGTCCCAGAAATGGGGCGGGGAAGGAGAAGTGGGCATGTGGGTCTCCTTCACTTGACTATTTAGGTTAGTTTATCCCACTACGAACGAAAGACCAAGGCTAATTTATTATATAGATGAAGCGGAAGAAGGAACAAGGCTTGAAGGCGGATTAGCTAGGGAATGAATCCGATGTGAAGCTGTTCCTCCGCTAGAATAAGGGGGCATGATCGCTGATCAGCAAAGGAAGCAGTCACTGATCTTCGACCACACCCTACGTATGGATGTCTTTCTTACAAAGAAAGAGATAGGAAAGCTCCGACATCGTATTCGCCCTTTGGCTAACCAGAGTCAAAATCGGAGTAAGGAAGCAGCGAATAACTCAAATTCTCAGAAGATAAGTCGTCTAATCAGGAAATGATAACGGGTCGAATAGCGCTCCAATCGACGGGCGAAAGGGAACCAGAGCAGCAAGCATCACAACAAGAGACATTCCCCGCCACAACAGTTCCACAGGCACCATCGGATCCGGATCCGGAAAGAAATTACATGGTCGAGGCGCTACAGCAGCTTGGAATTGACGTCAGGCCCTTAATGAGGCCGACGTCTAGGAAACCATACCCGGATTGGATCGACCGAGTTCATCAGTTTCCAAAGGGTTATAAGGTGCCTGAGTTTGTTCTCTTTTTTGGTGAGGAGAAGAAGTCGACTATTGAGCATATAGCTCGGTTCTCGGTCCAGTGCGGGGAAGCTAGGTCCAAGGACTACCTCAAGTTGAGGCTCTTTGCCAACTCTCTTACTAAATCGGCCTTCCCCTGGTATATGAACATCCCTCCACACTCTATTAACAGTTGGTACGATCTGGAAAGCAAGTTCCATCCATGAGCAATTCTATAAGACAGAACCTGACATTACAGTGGCCGATTTGGCAAGACTTAGTCAGCTCCAAGGCGAGTCGGTCGAAAAGTACATCGCGAGGTTTAGGAAGCTGAGGACTAGATGTCAGACCTCCTTGACCGCCAGTTGTGGGGATTCGGGAAGCCCCTGAGGTTGAGGTTCCCCCCGCTGCGCCCGAGATTGCCATTTTAAACCACCCATTAATGCCGGACCTCCAAAGGCAGGATGAGCTTTACAGCCGTTTCTTGGTCAATACGATAGGGGAGAATCCTACCCTACGTAGAATTTCCGAGACTATTTTGGTACAAAGCCAAATAGAAAGGCTAATGGAAGCCGCATTAGTTCATAGCGGCTTCAATCCGAGTCGTATATTCCTGAATCGCCATCGAATTCGGGGTATCCTATTTTATCCTCGGGGTAGAGCTCTATCCTTACGGCAGTACCGCTCCCATCTCCATCAGATCTACCGATTGGGTACCCGAGACACACGGGCCTTTCAACGTATTCTCAGATCGATAAGAAACTCTGATCTCTTCCTATAGCCATAGATCAGAGTAGAAGTGGGTAGCGGCACTGGGTGGACGGTCTATCCGCCCTTAAGTGGTATTACCAGCCATTCTGGAGGAGCAGTTGATGGGAAAAAGGCTGCAGAAGTACTCCTATCTCAATCGGTGGAGGAAGAAGTCTCTAATGAAGAGGCAGCCGTTGCGGCGCTGGAGGAAAAAAAGGGAAAACTAGCACTTTTCCTCCGAATTCAATTATATAATTGAATCTTGCTGCATTCTAGTAGCTTTCTTTTTGATGGGTGTGGGTTTACAGGTGAACCGCTTACGCTTTAAGTGAGGAGACTGGAGCTCTCGAGCTTAGAGAAGTCAGACAGAGGTAAAGGGGGAGTACGGAGAAAGTACTCTTTCTAACCGTAAGCGCTTAGCCCGCAGATGTAGGAAAGATGAAATGGATGCTTTTCGAACTGCGTAACCAAAGCAACTCTATTGTAGGAACAATAGGCTTCTTGATCCGAGTCGTCCAATAGGCTTGATCAGAGCCGTGCCAGTTCGAGTCTGGCGAGTTGCAGAAAATCAATCAAATGCATTCTCCATTGAAATAAAGCAGAAGACTTTGCTCCAGCGAGAAGGCTTCTAGGAGATTCAATTAACTAGAGAAAGAAAGGACAACCAGAGCCCTCTTGTCTTCATCCCAGTGCTATTCATCCTGGAAGGCGAGATATGCCTTTCGAGGGATGTAGCGCGTTGAAAGATGAAGTTTCACTGGTCACATACGACATTTCCTGCTGCCTTTTTTTCAACAAACATAAGTGGTTTAGAAAGGCGAGGATAAGCAGGTATGGGATAATAGTCGATCAGGTATTAAAGAGGTCTAACGGCCCCGCAGGGAAAAAGAAAATGAATCTATTGAACTCACACTAAGCAATAAGTCTTATACCTCTTACAGAGAGTGAAGTGAACCATTTGTCCTATGGTTCACGAACAGAAGATTTACTTTCTCTTCTCTCAGTTCCTCTCTTCCTTTCTTTAAAATAAAATTTCACATCCTTTCCTTGCCTGTACTCTTATCCCTGAGTCTTTGATCAAGGAGTGGCTCACTGCCCAAAACAGCCATGGAATGGAGCCTTTTTGTAGGAGTCTTCGGATTTAGGAGTAAGCGTAGGTCGAAAGCTTTCTTTTCTTCCTCAGTTGTCGAGGAGTCAGCCTTTAACGAAGAGGAATGAGCTCCCCTTAGCAGACCTGTTAGATAGGAGCCCTTTTCTCACGCCAAGAGCTGGTTTTTCTTGCTCACTCGGTAACTAGATTCGGGGAAGGTATCGGATAAAGTATTGATAACTTTCTATCTCCTCTTTTTCAGTCAGGGAATTTCCACTCTTTTAATCTGTAGCGCAACGAGGTCTCAACGAAAGGAGCTAAGGAGCGACTAAAAAAAAACCTCACTCGAGGAAAGGAGTAAGCTAGATTCAACAGTCAAGATGGATTTGATGAGTTTCTCCACTCTGGGCTGGGAATCTCTTTCCCCGTGCGAGAAGATAAGGTATTGATGTCTACTGAATGAACTTGGCTGATTGTGGGTCTGCGACTATAGCCTTTTCGGGGAAAACAGGAATTGGGATTGCTTACGTATTTAGCTCTTTGTTTAGTTCCGTAGTCTTCCTACGACTTGGGGAAGCTGTTCGGATATGCTATTCTTGCCTTTGTCTTAACCGTTCGCGCGTCGATGATGTCCTTTTCCATCCTATTTTTATTTTTGTTCTGACTGGCAACTGCCTAGCATTCAAGGCTCTTTTTCTTTAGTTAGGGTCGTTAGTTAGGACCATTGGCAATCAAGGATTTATTCTCTTTAGTCTTCTTTTCGGCAACCTCGGGGATGGAATCTCATCTCTCTTGAGGCGGCAAAACTAATGGAGCTGTGGCGCAGCCTAGAAAGAATGGAATAACGATATCTTTTTTTGTTTCACTTTAAATTTATTTCGCTGCGATTAGAAAAAAGATTGCTCGAGTCCTGTACAAGCACAGCTATTGCTGCTTGAAAGGACACAAGAAAGATAGCACAGCCTACCGAGCTAAGCTAGGTGAAATCAATCTTTTCTTCTCGATTTCTTCAAGACCTATCATGGCGTAATGCCAGTAAAGAAGTAGGAGCTATCGACCAGATGAAATTCCTTTTTTGTTTTGCTCACAGGCCCTATCTCTATTTCTTCTCTACCTTGGGTAAAGAGGCTCGCACACACCAGGGAAGAAACTGCTCTTTGAAGGCTCACTCCGATCTTGAATCCCGAGAGGGATTTGAACCCGCATCTTTCCCACCCAGAGCTAGAATGACTTACCGTTAGTCGACCGTGATCAGGTTTGCCTTCCTGCTTTTCCGCAAGGAAGACAGAGTCAAGCGACCTTATCCCACATAGCTCCGGACATTTCTGCCGCGCCTGGGCATCCCGAAGAGATACTACCAGACAGGCAGGCTTAACCTGTTGAGCGGAGTTGTGACAATTCATAGAAACAAATGTGTCCTCGGCCTTCTTTGATGTTGAATTAGACTTTCTAGTACCGACTTTCACCTGAGAGAAGGAGTTGAAGTCGAAGTCGCCGGCAGAGTGATTTTGCTCCGAGTAAGATGGCCCCGGTTGCACCCCGACCTGGGGTGGTTGAGGAAGGTCTACGGGCGGGGTTGGCTGAAAGAGAGCACCTTCCCCAACAAGTCTATCTCTATTAACCCCCTTGATTGTGGCTGATTTGATCTCAGAAAGTGACAATCTTGCGGCTACTTTTGTCGTTTGAACTCCACAATTCTGACCTTCTATAGTCTTTCTAACAAGACTCCTCTTCTTTAGCTTCTTCTGTAATACCAATAGTGAATAGCTCTAGCGGCTGCTTTTTGAGATACTAATTAATTTGGGTTCATCTACGACCAACCTCAAGCGGAAGTAGTTCGGAGCGTCTCTTTCTGTGCTGTTATGATTCCATGATCTTCTCTGAGGTAGACCTGCTTATCTACTCCAACAGTTCGCCTTCAGCTCACCTTGGATACTCCTCCAACCCTTGGTCAAAGGCTTGAAGATAGTCCTATCAACACGAGCTATTGTCCTTTGATGCTGGATGCGCTGGTGTAGATTTCAATTCTGTAATTGTAATAGAATAGTAATATAATAATATAGTGCTAAAGTCGATGCGCTAAATGAGAGTTCGAGGTGGGATGAGTAAATTAGCTCGAATTGATTAGTGCATCTGCTTCTATTTTCGTAGTGAATCATAGCGACTCGTCCCGTGTCAATAAGGTCTGAGGAAGGCTATGAGCCAGGATTTAAGCGCTTTGACCACTGCTCATGGTCCGAGGGAAGTGGAATGGCTTGGTACGCGCCTGCTTTTGAGAGCCTTTCTGCTGGTTCCCTGAGGAGGCCCCCTTTTTCCCCATGTTTTGGAGATCCATGCGATCTGGGGCCATATCAATGTTATGCTTGTACTGCTTGAGGAAGGCTAAAGCCAAGTCCTTCCACTTGCGAATGTGGGATCGATCTAACTGTATATATCACCGGGAAGCGGCTCCCGTAAGGCTTGGATTTATTTCAAAGAAAGTAATTTTTTCTTTATCTAGCAGAAAAATGGAGTTTTCGAACCGAACCTTCTGATGCGTTGGGCCAATGACGCCTCCAAGCTGCTCTTTCATAAGCTGTGATGGCTCTTTTGAATAAACGGCATAGTCTATGTCATCTTCCTTTTGCCCAGGAGCATTCGACGGAAGAAGTATGCCATTAGTCAGACTCTCTAGAAGCCTTAGGAGCAATGGAGTCTGGTGAGTCTTGTCTCTTGGTCAGCTGTTTCCGCTCGAGTGAAAATGCTTGATGGGGCGAGAAATGCTTTTTGATTGAACGAAGCCAAAGGGCGAACGGGAAATGCTTTAGGGAACAACCAAGTACCATCCGACAGTCTTTAAGAGTGAAAGAAGCAGGTATTCATAAGCAAGAGGTCCTGGGACGACAGCTCAAAATCGCACATTTAGCTTTGTCTGCCAGACCCTTAGTTTCAAGCAGCAAAGGGGGAAGGCACGAACGCTATAACAATAGGGAAGGGGCTTGCTCTAAACTTCAAAAGAGATTCTCGCATTTCAGTGAACAAGGCAGCGATTCGACGATCATATAGTAGGTGTACCGCGGGTGGCTTCTCTCTTTTGGTTGTCGATGAAGGGAGAAGGTCCTGCTTTACTTATTCCACTTTATTTAGGAATGAAAGAATCACCAGTTGATGCGGAAGAAGCGGTCTTAGCTGCTATCTTACTTCCTGACTTCCCGGAGTAAACTTCCTATTGGCGACTCGAAACGAATGCTTGAATGAGTTTCATTTGGGAAGGTGGTTAAGTCATTGATAGAGATAAATCGAATCCCCTAGCATTAGACTAGCTAGCCTTCCTTGGCTTGGGTGGCTTGGTTAGATTGCTTTGAATAGCCCTATCTTTTACCGGGAAAGGGAAGATGCAACGAATCGACTTCAGTCTGTTTGAAAGTGAAATAGAGACTTTCACTAAAGAGTTCTATTAAGGAGTGAAAGAACCCGGTATTCACATAAAAAGTGGCAGAAGTGCTTTCCTATATAAGATCAAGGCTGCTATTGGTTTAGAATCCTCGCCTAGAAGGAAGAAGTCTGGGGAGCCAAGTCACTAACTAGAGTAAGGATACCAGAGAGGGGATCGAGCCCATACTCGGTTCAAGTCTTTAATACGAGACCACCCAAGCAAGGAAAGAGTCAAAGTAAAGCAGGACTGGCCTCTTTCTCTTCCACCGATCCTGACCCATAGCCAAACTAGGAGTTTCAGGCTTAGCTCTTCACTCCTAAACCTGGACTTGGACTGGCTCGCTTGAAAGAAATGTACGAATGCAGCTCGAAAGAGCGGTCTTCATCTCGTGCGAAAGACTCATCCCAGGAAAGTCAAAGAAAAGGTCCGACAGAGCAGCGCCTTCGAAGGGCCAGGGCCTAGAAATGGAACTCTTCGGGATGCTAAAGTAAAGAGTCGGTCTTTTCCCCTCTACTCCAGTCGATTTGAAGAAGAGCTGGCTTCTGACTGTAAGCTATCAACATATCTGGGAATAACCTTTATCGAGTCGCATCGAGAAAGAGTTAAAAGATCTCTCTCCGTCGTTACGCCCCTTTGATTCTCTTGTTTCGGGTGTGGGATCTTTACCGTCTAGCCATTGAAAGCAGTCTAGTTAAGCCTTTTTTTCCAAGTCAAGCATTCCAATCACATCTGATGAAACAATAGGAAGATAAAAAAAAATATATATCGACGAGAAGCAAGGAAAACAGTCCATTTCGGATTCTGTGTAGCTCTAGAGCAACCTTAACTTGACCCGGATTCATCAAAGGGATTTAGGACATCCCACTGCCACCCGCATTCTGGGATTGCTGAAAGTCTGGTTCTAACGTAGGATTTTTTCAACAGGCAATTGTTAAATTGTTTGAATGCTGTCCTTCCACCGTCTTTAACTTCCTCAGCACAAGCGCTAAGCGATAATAATTCCTCGAAAGAAGCCTTAAGTGGGGTATAGTTATGTTATAGGTGCAGGGAGTCAAAGGGGTTGGACAAAGCAAAGCTGGCAACGCAAAGCATGAGGGGCGTACTCACACGTCTTTTGTGGCAATCTGCAGGCAGGAGGGCAAAGGGTTACAGGGGAGAGTCAAGTCAAAGCAGCGGTTCTCTTTCTGCTATCTTTCCCTACGGGATGCTGCTTCTCTTGTTGAGGCGAGTCCGGTTGCTTCGTAAGTGAATAGGGGTGATGAATGGAGCTCCCAGACAGCGAGAAAAGAGTAGAGCGACAATGCAAGGAGGCTCGTATGAGTTAAGCTTCTGCCTTTCTAAGGTAGTAAGTGAAGGAAGCAAGAACTGCTGAAGAGGATCAGGCGCAAGAGGAAGCGGAATAGGAGCTTTTCTATCTATAATAGGAATAGCAAGCAACGGACCAAGGAACACAAGCCAGAATAACAAGAACTTAGAGCTCCTAATACGGAGCTCAAACGGGTTAGGGATTCTTGTAGGGACGGTGCCAGTAGGGCAAGCCAAGCAGGCTTTTCAGCTAGCTCTTTAACTTGCGGTTGGTTAAGTCGAAGTCAAAGGGAATTGAAAGGTTTTTCGTAATTGAAGTGTTGAAGTCAATGGGTAACGGACAAGGGTTTTCCTTTAGAAGCGGTGGATTTCATCCCCCATGTCATGTCCATCCTTAGTCTCTTTTTCGTAAACCTAGCCTATTCGACCTAACGACCTCGGGCAAAAGTCGATCGGTCAAGAATCAGGTTCTCCTACGATGGCTCTAGTATTCTTTCAGCTCTAATTCGGGTGCCTCTTGCTGGTGCGGTGGAAGGCGAGATGAGGGGCTATTCGAGGCGATTCTTATGGATCGCTCCTTCCTTAGCAGGTTTCGGTTGTATGATGGAAGTGGAGATCTCGCAGAGCAGCATATTAGTAATTTCGAAATTGCCAGCGGATACACTGCTCACGATGAGAGTTTGTTGCTGAAGCACTTTTCTGCGAGTCTTTCGGGTGTCGCATTCACGTGGTATACACGCCTCGCGCCGAACTCGATCAATAGTAGCGCCGATATGGTAGACGCCTTTCACCGAAGATTCTATTCAGTAGCCCGCAAAGTCACCTATATGGAGCTTGCGGCGACTAAGCATATGCGGGGTAAACCTTTTGAGACCTACTTGGCTAGGTGGAGGATCTTAAATAAAATGTGAAAAAAAAGGAATTTGAAGAGAGCGAGTTGAGTGGCTAGCTTTACTGATTGAAGTGCTGGTGGCTTGTTTGCTTTCCTCTTTCGGGGAGCAGGACAGATAGCCTAAGGGACGCGGAAAGACTACGGGAAGGCTTGTTTGCCGGCGATTAATGCTTTCCTATCTTGAGTTATTCCCTGTGATCCATCTATGAGATCGCTTGCACCGGAAGAAGTCTTTCAGATCCTCCAAACTAAAGCCGTCGAAACAGAACTCAACCGAAGCCCTTTCCCGTAACAACCTAACCTACAAGAAGGACCGAAGGGGGGCTCGGCCTTCCCGAAGATCAACTTAACCAAACAAATAGGTAGAAAGATTGCCCGCATTGAGCAGTTTGAGCCGAATCTGCAACTCTATTGGGAAGAAAGAGGATTCCAGATTCAAAATCCGGATCCTACGGACTCCCCGCAAACATTACTCTATAAATGTTCGGAAATTCTTTCCCATTATTTTACCTTTTCTAATTGTAATGTTCAAGAACCACACACCTGGCTCGAGCTAGCGAACAACCTTGCTCTAGCAAATACAGCGACTCCCGCGGGTATAGGCACTCACCCTAATCTGCAGCTACTAATCGAATTGCAGAATCAAGTCTACATCGAGGGTGCTCGAATCTTACTTGCATGGAACAGTGGCGTTGGATGATGAATTTTTGGCTTCTGTTATATTTTATTTTCAAATAAAGGAAGTGACAACGTTAATGCCCGAGGAGGTTGAATCAATAGTTATAAGAGACCACTCAGGCACATAATCCGAAATAACCATCAGGCACCGGGGAAGGAGGTCTAATTAACGGAGTAAAGCTGTAAGTATAAGGGCTTAGTGCTCCGATTGCGCCTTAGGACTAGGACTGATAGGTAAATGCCCCTTACTCTTCCAATGAAGGTGGGTAGGGCTTTTCTTTTGTTTAGGATTGGCAAGAGGATGGCTGCCTCGGTCTCAAAGCTGTTAGATAATGCGCTCTTATCAATACAGGGACGCTAGAGGAATTCCTATCAGGTAGTCCCTAAAGGGATAGGGCATTCATTATCGGTGTGGGGATATCTTTGAATATGACTCTTAGTATAAGAAGGAAGAGGTTGGGGCTTTCTTTCTATCCTGTTTAGGAAGATAGCAGGCATCAAGACGAAGAGATAAATTCCTATTAATAAAAAATCAAATGTTGGCTAGCGGTAAGATCGTCGGGCGAATCCCCGTGCTGGAAAGAAAGCGAGAAGAGAAATGACTGTGCCATTCTTTCACATCACTCTTTTCAGTCTTAGATGCACCAAAAAGGCTCTCGAAGGCCGGCAGCAAAAGAAGAGTTATAGCGGGCGAAGTAGGAACCCCATATGGGCCATCTTCAAAGGGGCGTAGCGCTTGCTTACTCGAAAGAGTAAGGACTGAGGTGCGTAGCGAAACTTTTGAAGCCAAAGTACTGAGGACGCCCTACTTCTTTATTTCGGGCCTTGGTCACTGCACTCTTCTCACCTTTTACGGAATGCTTTCGCCATAAAAGTCATTTCAGTCATTTTTTCTTCCCTCGCTCCGAAGCCCCGTACCGCTCATTGGTACAGTTAAGGCGCCACTTGGTTCCCGAAAACACTGTCCTCGTCCGGCTGGTCGGTCTATTACCCTTTAAAGCGGATCCTTATTTTACCTTCGGCCAGGGGGAGGAATAAGTAAGAGACATTAGTAGAGTTCGTTCTGTGTGGGAAGGAATCCTGCCTTTCCTGGCTATCGTAACAACAGCTCCGTACTCCTAAGGATCTCTATGCCACTTGTGATTCCCAGCCAAAGCGAAGGTTTCTTTTATCGGCCGATTCCACTGCCGTAGGGCTCTCTTGGAAAGTCATCCGATCCTACACACCTTTCCTTAGCCTAGGAATGAACTTTCTCCAGAACCTGAAAGGTGCCCCACAATATAGACTATTAGCCACAAGTGGGAGTCTTCTATCAGTTTAGTACTATCCGTTCTCGCTTTCTTCAACAGTAAGAGAAGGACTTACACCATCCGGGGACGGGAAGCCTCTGAACCTTCCGTCCCACTATGTTCAACTAAGCCACTTCGTCCCTTTCTAACAGCTGATTCAATAGCTGCGGATTCCTGCGCCTATTCTTCCACCGCTTCTACAGTTGTGATTGCGCTTGAACTAATAGAAATAGTAGCTGGGGCCTATCGCTTTGATCTTTCTCTTCCTGTAGCTGATGCTAGGCGCTCTCAAGAGCTCTTCTAGAGTCATATGAATGTGCAGCTCCTTCTCTGTCTTCTATCGACGCAGCTCCTGAGACTAGTGCTACTCCTAGTCTCCACAGAAGACTTGCTACCGGTATTTAGTCCAAAATAACTTTTGCCTTAGTTTTAACAGCAAGAGTAAAAGCTCCTTGCTTTGACGTGGATATCTTCTCCTATTGATCCTTCCTTTCCCTTTCCTGGGGATTGGTCTCCCTCTCTTAGTAGGAGGTTGACTATGTCCACAACAAATTGTGTAATATAAATAATAGGCTCGTCGAGACCTCGACGTTTTGGATTTCTTCCTAGGTGCAGGCCTGTCCTTCTTCTTATTGTAGTTGATTGAATAAGGCTTCCCCGCTTCGCTTCTTCTTTGTTCATTCGTAAATCGCGTCTTTTTAAGCCAGGTCAAAACGATTCGATTTTTATCTGAGTCTACGGGTCTTTAAGCGAAAATCCCGGGTTTTCTAAAACCTTCTCGTGATGATCTCACTCCACGGAGGGAAAAGGTTTGTTAATTCATTCAAAAGACGGGCTTTCCTAGCTCATATAGTGGAAAGCGCCCTTCCCACATCGATCCCTCGAGGTGGAAGAATGATGAAACCTGCCAAGTAATATAGTAGTAATGCCTTTCCCAATCCTCTATCGAAGGAAACCCCTCCGAGGGTGAAAGAGGTGGCTAACTTTCCTTGCCCCAGGGAGCTTCTTTGTTTATGTCACTAAGCGGGCAGGTCTCTGGAGTGTGCTTCTATCGCCCGAGCAAGAGAAGGGCTGCAGATGAGCTATCAAGTCGTGCATTTCTCCCGAAAGTGAGGAGAATGCCCCGGATATCCTCATAGGTGTCGGGTTTACCAGGCTAAGGTAACTATGAAATTGTAGTTAGCGGGTTTCCCTCCTTCCATAGCATCTAGCTTTCCTGGGTAACTATTCGACAGACGAAACCCCTCGGTTTTCTTCTTATCTTAAAGTAGCTTTCCTTTCGGGTTTGACCAAGATTCTTCCCTAGGGTGCTAGTTTGTTGAAGTCACTAAGCGTGATAGCTTAACCGCGCTTCTAGCTCTCTCTCTATAAGGAATTCTTAATTAAACCGGCCATGCCAGACAAGTACTGGTTTAAGTTCCGCCATCCCCTCTCCCAGTTGCTATGAATCGAGAGAGCCCAGTCGCTCCTCCTGCCTAAAGGCATAAATAGAGGCATAACTCGAGTGATGCCTCTTCTAGTAGATCCAATCCAGACAGATCTAGTATACGTACAAGAATCAGAAGGGGTCTTCTCCCTAGGTGAGGGGATTGTGCTACTTGCTTTTCTCTTAGTTGAATAATGGGTCTTTCTCTTTTTCTTTCCTTTCTTGTTCCGTCCTGCGCTAAGCAAGCGAGTCTTTCATTCCTTGCTCAAGTAAGTGAGGACAAGCCCCTTTCGTTTATCCGGATCTGCCTATCCGGGGACTTCTCCAACAACCTCTTCTGGTAAACAATCTCTTATGTACTCAGACGGGCCGCTCCACTCCCTGTGTTCTTTCAACGTAGCAAGGAGGCCGGCTGAGAATGCCAAGTCGGTCATTCACACTCAGTCAGAGTCCAATTTCCTAGCGGAAGAAAGCCAAAAGGGAAGTTCTGCGTCCTCACCTTTCAATCGAGCAACTGCGTTTCTTCGTCTTAGGCCTCCAACAGAGGTGTATTTCCTTTCAAAGTAAAAGAATTGAGGGGATTATCTCTCTTTTTTTATACAAAAGGGCCAGGCATGGTTCACCAGGCGTACTAATTTCATTCGATAGAATGATGATAAATTTTATCGACCCTCACTCACTAGGGGAAGCGCGGACGAGTGGAAGACTTGGGTGTACGTAGTTCATAAGACTATCTGCTTAAAAAACAACTCTTCCTCTTTAACTTCTTCTTGTTTAGTTCAGTAGCTCTTTCAGTTCGAACTTGCCGTTCCCTCTCTGTTTCTGTGGTTAGTGAGTTATGGAGTTGGAGCAGTTATTCATTCTTTCTTGAGTTCTAGTTTTTAGAGCTGTGTGACTAGCTTCCATGAGCGGATAGGATCCTCTTCTAGGGCTCGTTTCGGAGTTAAACGAACGTTGTTCTTAAATTATTTATTCCCCGAGTTAGACTTTTTAAGAGATGGGTGAATAGACACCAGTGGAATACCTTAAAAGAGAGCCGAAGGAAGAGAACTAGAGAGCTGGAGGGAGGGAAGGAAAAAAATCCTCGATTCAAGACAGTATAAGATCCTAGAGTCTTTTTCGAATGCCCTTAATTTCACTGAGATCACCAATTAAGATTTCGCTTATGGTAAAGGTTGCTAAGCGAAAGCCTCTCTGCAATGAGGGAAAGCCACAGAAGCTGGCCTTACAAGATAGGGGGGCAGTCCAAAAAAGGAGATTCTTTGAGTTCATACCCAGTAGAAAGAAGGGCTGCTGCTAAGATCCCCGAGATTGGCTAGATGGGAGTAGCTCATGCCCGGCTCGGGAAATGATGTTTGATAAGATGGATTCGTTCGTGAAAGAAAGAAAATGCAATGGTGGGAAATGAATAGAAATGGCTGGTATGTTTTAGTCTTTCCCCTAATGAGGTGCCGACATCTGTGTTAGTTCCTAGGAGTGATGTTACAACATCCCTTAGTAAGAGCATCCGAGATAGCCAAAGATCCGAAGGAGAAGCAAGAACAAAGGTGGTAGCACATTAGAATAATAAGAATGAAAAGAAAATCCAGCTTAAAGCGCTCAAGGAACCCTATTTCATTTCGAGATCCCTACCCCACCCCCTGAGATCGAGACAAAAGAAAAGACAAACAAGATGAAAATCGTCTGATATTCTTCTACATACGAGATTTTCTTTCCTATTTGTCTTTTGAAAAGCAGCAGCTGCTAAGACCAACAAAACGTAGTTCTCAGGGAAAATAGTTCCTAACCTCAGAGGCCAAGAGATCCTCAAAGGCAGCAGACCAATGAACAGCGGGAGAGTAGCGCCAAGCCACTCGAGCGGGATAAGAAGAAAGCGTCAAAGCTAGGCGCTTCATTCAAAACAAAAAGAAAAAAGGCGCAGAACGTTGCAGGAGTTCCTGGAAGTCAGTCAACTCTTGCCGATAGTCGGGCAATCCATCCTTCGTCTCGGGCACAAAATAGGAACTCTTGTACTGGAAAAGAGAAGGACGCAATGCCTTTCTTTTACTTACCCTTTTTCTTCTCTTATGTATGATATTTATAGTGACCCAGTAATGCCCCATCAAAGAGCCTATTCGTCGTAAGCCCTTTTCACCCTCACAGCGGATTCGACGGGATGCGGATTCTCGAACAAGAACACATGTAGCTCCTTCTCAAAGACCGGATTCTCAAGCAGGGGATTTGAAGCTTCTTCTTTCATTCTCGGTATCAACAAATTACCTCCTCGTATTACGTATTAGAAAAAAAGGTAACCAGATCTCCTCACTGGAGTTCTTTGCATTGGGCTCGCTCGGTTCGTCTGTTCATTGTAGGAAAGCGTTTATGGAGCAGGCTTTTTAGAGGTCACCCCGCTTTCTTTCTCTGATCCCCAATATGAGTGAGACCAAGATGGCAGACTGGAGTGCCACAAATCCGCTGGTCATGTCATTGCTTCTAAATGCAATTTTTCCTAAAATTTATACCAGTTTTATATTTAAGACATAGGCTAAACAGGTATGGTCTAGAGGAGCTAGAATCCTTAAAGGCTATTCCTGACCGATTCCCTTTCGTCTCTGCAAAGATGGACGATAAGAAGGATAAGAATTGGTTCACCCGGTTGGACTATTCCCATGATAGGGAATCTTCTTCGAATTAGCCTCAAAGGCAAGGTCTTCTGAGCTCGTCTATTGTGTTTTTTACATGGAAAAGCCTCTTCTCTTATGGGCTGGCCGTCCTTCTGTTTCGAAGAATGGAATTTTTGTTAGGAGAAGAAGACCGGGGACAAAGCCTTCCAAGAACAGTTCTTATACCCTTTTTTCGTTTCGATATTACCATCAAGAGCAAAGGGCTTCTCTCCCCGGGAAATAGCCATATGTCTTTGCCTTGTCCTATAAAGAAAGACCAGTCCCCCTCCCTCTAATCTAACCCTAACTCGCTCGCCCAGGCCTTTGCCTGCACAATAAGAGAATGAGGGTTTCAAAGGCTAAGTTTTTAATCCAGAGGGGCTTCGGGTTTGCTTTAGGAAATAAACGCACTTTTGGAGACACTACTTTCTAAGCTAAGCTCTTCTTTCGCTATCTCCGAAAAAGCACTTCTGGGGCCACGCCTTTATCGATGCAACTGTCAAGTAAAAGATGCACTAAAGCAGGATTGGAATCGGAGATCTAGACTCAGGGAGTAAAGTAGTTCTACGACTTGCATGTGTTAAGCAAAATTTCCGAGTTAGATTAGCTTAATCCAATAGGAAACAAGTCTATACTGCTAGCTTCCAATCATAGCTTCTACTTGTCTAGCTGACAGATAGAATAAGCAACTCATTCTATAGGATAGAGTTGGTGAAAGAGAAGAGATAGGCATAGCAGTTGACTTACAGAAGTTGCTAGTCGATCTCTCTCTCTTGCCTAGCCGGGGATCTTCTAGGATGCCGATTGGGACAGGTAGATTGAAAGCTAACTATCTCCTATTGCTAGCATGGCGGAGACAGAAATAGCAACTAATCCTTCTCCTTGGCGGAGAAAGAGTAGCCGATTTCTTTATCCCGGGCAGGCAATCGGGAGTCTAGTCTGGCTAGTAAGGGAAATGGAAAGCTAGACCGGATACGTTGAATCCCTTCTGCTTAGTTCTATTTAAACTACTCCTTGCCCCTGCCCTTTCGATTGCGGATGCGAGAACAAACATCAGTCTCACAGCTCCTTCTCGAGCAGTAAGAGCTCCCTCCGTCGTCCGATTCTATGCCTAATATACCCGCTCTTCAAGGATTAACTCTTTTGTGCATGGGTGTAGTTCTACTATGGATTCAATTCCTTCAAACAGCTTATTCGAAAACAATTCTGCCTTTAGCCGCAATGCAATATATGAATTCCTTTCAAAGCCAAATCGTCCTTATTCAAGGTAAGGAATCGGGCGCATTAAAGCAAGGGCAAAAGCAGAAAGGAAGGTGTGATTCTTTTTTAAAACTAAAACTCTCTTTAACTCCTGATCTTATTTTCTGATTCTAATAAGGCATTGATGCTCCTGTCGGGCGATTCATTCTGTCCGTGCCCTAAGCCCGTCCATTCTGTCGTTCGAATAACATCTCTCTCGTCCCTCTAGCCGGTGGAGCTTATTCCTGCTTTAGCAGAGAGGTTGCCTTGCCGCCCTATCCCTCTCCCGATCGTCTCGTACCAAAGCTCCTATCTAAGAGCATCTTCGAACGTTGTGAACTCAGAACTCTCTTTTTTTTACTTTACCGCAACATCAGCTCTTTGAATGAGACTCTGCAACTGTTTTGCTTAGTCGAGCGTCTTTGACCTTTCCTGGCTTTATTGAAGCTTGAAGTTAAGTTACTCCCCTCTAAAGCTAAAGAAAGGCTGCAGCAGATTCACTCCTCTCTTTAAGTTCCTAAACCTTTCTAAGAGTACTTCCGCTTGAGGAAGATTGCCTTGGATTGACTCTCGGTCATGTAAAGTTTCCTCCTTCTTACGCATTCGTAGATTATAGAAGAAGCTCAGAGAGTTGAATTCCTCTACCGGTCTTATTTTATTCCCTCTCCCTTGCCTTCGTTACTTCTTGTCTTGTAATAGGAGTGAAGCTGTATAGCAAAAGTGTGTTAAGGTCTGACCATTGTCAAGACTGGACATTGAGGGACCAGAAAGAGAACTCCATAATGAGTTCAATTTGGAAGTTTGTATTCTTATCTTTCTAGCTATCCAGTATAGTATGAAGCTAGAACCAGGGATCTATAGGAAGTGGGATTTATTTCCTTGTATTGATTTTCCTATGGGCTAAGGCAGTTTAATCTGTGTCTTTTATTTATGATTGGAGCGGAGTTTACTAAATATGAAAGATGAGTCCCAATCAAAAGATTAGACTGTTTCGGGTAAGTCCTCAACGGAATGACAATCTACTTAACCGTTCCTGCTTTCCCCGGGATTCACTTTTGATTTTAGTTAACTTTCACTCTGGGACTTCACTTCAATTAAAGAAAGTAACCAAAACTGTAACAATGCTATGTTAGAATATTCTAGTCTGTAGAGACCGGTTTCCGCCCTCGGACACTAATGCCAGTTTTTGGCTCATTTTCTTTAACCTGGGTCTGACTGCTTGACTCATCAACCTTAAAGTCTTCCTCCATCAGGTCATCTTCCGGAGCCAAGCCTTCTGAAAGAAAGCTCATAAGAAAACTCCGTTGACGAGGTCTGTCCCTTCTCCAGCTTCTTGTGGTCTTTCCCAGCCTTACCTTCTGCTCTGGGTACTTCACCATCAGACCAACCTAATGGTTGCCTTCTCTGCTTCAGTCTGTATTTTCCTCTTCACTGAAGCCTTCTTCCTCAGCATCCTCCTTTTCTGGGTCCTTGTCAGCTTAGATGATTTCAGTTATGCTGGACTCTCTCCTACAGCCTCCTTCTCAGGTCTCGCTTTCTGTGCGGCATGAACCCACTGATTGGAAGACAATACCTATAGGGGGCTGGTAATTGAAATCCGAATAAGCTGGTCAAGTAGAAGGTATGAAGTAACTCGACTTACAGGAAATTTCTTACTTAGTGTTTACGCTAAGGAGAGGAACGAACAGAGTGTGAAGCCCCTTGGAGTAGGGGTAGGGGGATGAGACTTGGTCTGGGGCAATTGCACCGTTCTCTCCCTCCGCACATGACTAATCGAGAACGAACTTCGCAATTAGAATGACTCGACCTTATCAGGCACTGCGGAATGGTCCCAGAAAGGAGTCGAAGATTCCAGTCCTGTCGAAGGCTAAGTCCCTGGAATCTTCGACAGTAGGGTCAGAATCAACCTAGTTCTCATAGCAGGGAGTAGCGACTGCTTAGTCTGGTAAGCTTGTGCTGCAATTCCTTAATTGACTTGCTCTTGGACTTTGTTCCAGACTGGTAGGCAGCTTGTGTGCGGGGTGAAAGGACGAGAACCTGCTGGCATCGATACCGCCTTTAGGGACTGACTTCTTCATTAGCTGTCATCACTCTATGGGCTAGCCCGCTTGAGCGATTCCTTACCACTCTTACGCTTTGGAGATTAAGGAAACCATGCTCCACCTTCTGCAGATGAGCCGAATTGACTCCTTTTTCTTTTTCAGAGGTCAGCTAGGAAAGGGGGTGGCCACTATTCTTAGTATAAGATGCCAGTTTAGAGGATCCAGAGAGCTAAGATTCGATAAAGGAAATGACTGCTAAGACCCAGGATAATTCCCTTAGTCTACTAAAAAACCATTAGGAGAAGAGAGTTCTGCCTCAGTACACGAAATAAATATCGAGACAGCTCAGCCTAAGGAGACGAAGACTACTTCACTATACGAGAATCCCAGGGGTTATGAGCCACTCCCGACACCTCCATTAGGAAGAAGAGGCGCTCGAGAGACCTTCCCAGTTAGTCAATTAAGGCTTCCCACTCATTGATCAGGACAAAGGGGAGGTCTGATCTTGATCTTATTAAAAAGAGACATAGGAAAGACAGAGGCCCTTGGACCTTATGAGTAAACCGGACGAAGAAGAAGGAGTTGACCCTTGACTCACTACCACTGCCGAAGTTACTGGAGAACTACGACAAAGGGGCTCAAATCCAGGTGGCTAAGTCTCCTTTAACAAACCGACTAGAAGACCCACAGATTTTCACCCATTCCAGGCACGTACATTGCATTGAGATATACCAACTTCGCACGATCGATATAAGATCCAGTCCTTACCAAAAAGACGATCTTTCGACAGGATGAAATCAATGCTTGGTTCCTGCCGGTTTGACGAGAAAGAAAGACAGACATTCCAGAAGCTTCACTTGTGACCGTGACCGAATCACAGAAAGAGAACGAGTGAGGCGCTCTCATTTCATTCCCAGCCGCTTGGATGATAATGAGGAAACGAATTCTACCTTTACCGATTGGACTGGTCCAACATCTCCACAGGACGCCCTACCAGTTGGCGCAAGGACTGCTTTTGCCCTGGGACCAAAGAACAAAGGGAAGCTCCGCTCTCACTACCAGTGAATGATGAAATGCCTCGACTTAGAAACCACAGCCCTTCTGTCGAGAGGAAAAAAAAATCCTTTTTCTCAAGATAGAATCTTAGGGATGCCTTGCAGTTGAATCCTCTGGGCTTAGCCCTACTATGACCGAAGAAGACGATTTACTAAAGATAAAGAAAAAAAGACTCCATGAGCCAGTTACGCCACTTCAGCACAAGGTCTTGAATAGCCTATACGAATTCTCACAAGGAGAGAGACGACCCTTCTCTTACGTGGGACACGGAGATGGAAGAATGGTAGGCTAATCCATTTAATGCTTTCAGACTTAGCCAAGGAACGACCGAGACCTCGAACATGAGAAAGACTGACGCCTGATTCAGGAAGGGACACGAGGGCTCCTCTTTCTCACTGGAAGATCCTAATATTCTACAGTCGAATAAGTCCCCAACCTTCAAAATGAAGGATCAAAAGTCTGCTTTCCAAAACCCACGCAAATGGAGGCCGATGACCTCAGACCCATAACAGGGGTAGAACAAAGCTTTTCCATATAGCAACTTGATCCATTATAGGAGGCCTCTGTCATTAGATTAGAAGAAGACAGCTTTGAAGCTAGGAGAAAAAAAAAGACTAAACCAGCCACGCGGGTTGGCCACTAAATAAGAAGGCCTCTACGAACGCTTTCACTAGAGAAAGATAGAAAGGCCCGTTCGGCTATGTAAAGAAGTCCCTGCAGGCTCCAACCCAGTCCTAACATTCTACAAGAATAGTGTCCGACGTCTAATAGAAGGGGCACCGCTTTCATTCCTGCGCTTGGCGCTCTAACATTACCAACACTGACCACTGAATAAGGAAGACCTACCACCCACACAGCAAACCAACGCTCCCCTTTTAGTTCGGAAAGAAGAAGGCTTGCGCCCGGGTGAAAGACTATGCCTTCAAGGGGGCCAAAACGACCAGAAAAAGGAGCGGGAAGGCATGGTCACAAGACCCCGCTTTGAGCCATCGAAGACCGGATGATGGGTTACGAAGATATACAAGGAAAGAGACGCTCTGGAATACCTGTCAGTTAATCTGGGGTTACGCCCAGAAAAGGCGGCCCTTTCATTTCTGAATGAAGCCTTACAGACGAACTATAGAAGGAGACAGGCTTCTTTCCAGAGTGAGCGCCATACATTACTGTAGCACACACAGGTCCCCAAAGAGAAAGGCTTTAGTCCTTCCTGAATATTATGGGAACTTTCTTCTATTAATAGTTTTAGAAATTCCGATTTTCCTGTCTGCGCTAAGGCGATAAGGAAAAAGAGAGGGGCCCTTAGTATGTGGCAAAAAAGGCAAAGCTGCAGGAGAGACCTCGCTTTCATGGATGCTCCAGTTACCGAAGATCCAAAGCAAAGGAAGAGCGAGCTCTGATTCACCTCCCCTGAGGGATAAGGGAGCCCCAATAATACTATAGGAGTCCGCTTATCCGTCTTTCAGGGTATGGAGCCACCGTCGCATCGGTATAGCGTATCGAGTGGAAAAGGCTGATTTGGGTAATCTACGACCATGGGTTTCGGCTGCTTAAGCTTACGTTCACACTCCTTCTCATAAGCATGGGAAGTTAGGCCAAGGAGGAAAAAAGTGTATCTTTATAAAAGATCCTGAGCATTCCAAGGGCTATATGTGTTCATTGGTGAAGAAAGGGCTTATGAACCAGCCTATATACCTATATAGCTCTATTTCGAACCATACGAATGAGATCAGACCAATTGCTTGCTTCATTTGTAGCACCCATTGCCAGCAACCAGAGAAGCGACCAGGCCTTCTATTTCCCATAGACCGAAGCCCTCACCCGGAACAGGAACTAGGACCTTCGGAGGGGAACTCCACCTACATCCCCTCCCTAACGCCGCGAATAACCAGGGTTTCTCTTATTGCCATCCACAGAGCCCGGACTAGGAACATCTATGGCACCGGAACCGGATGCAGCGGCATCTGAACCAGGAACCTGTGATTCAGAAGCTAGCCTTTCACCCTATCCAATGACCCCGGATAAGAACCAAACATCTCATTCTCAAGTGCCTCTGCTGGCCCAGCTCCACCTCCTTTTCTTTCTCTTCCAGCCGCTCCGCTGCCAGGCAGCATTCAAAGTCCAATAAACCAATTACTTTACCTGTATTCGTATCCTTGCCAGCTAACGGGAACTACCAAACCCAGCTCTCCTGATCTCTCTCCCAATGGAAGGAGGTGACCCAATAGAACATCTTTCGAAGGTAAGCTACAAAGCATCCATCAAAAGGACTCGGGGGGTGGGGAACTGGAGGGTAAGAAGCAGCTGACTAGAGCCATTAGGCATCATCTCAATCTCCGGATCCAAAGCAAAGGTTGCTTGCATACTCCACCTCCTTCTCAATCTTTTGATTCCGATGCTTCCAGCAAGAGGTCAGGGAGAGTAAGCAAGCTAAGCTACCTTGCTTTCATTAGCATAATCATAACAACTAGAGTGAAGTGCTTAGTAGAGAAGCTTCCTTGCCTTGCTTAGAGCTTTCATTGTTAGCTTTTCTTATATCTTGCCTACCGGAGCAGAACCACTAGCATTATTAAAGAGCGAGAAGTGCCTTGCATGCTATGCTTCCTTTCTTGCCTGCCTCTCTTGCTTGGAATGAGCTAGCCTGACTTCTTACCTGACTTACCTGACAACTCGCTTGAAAGAGCATACTTAAGAATTACAACTCCATTGCTTAGGCATTATTGTGTTTATTATATTGCTTACTTAAGAATCCGTACTAGCATGAATTAGCTTCCTTTAGCCATCTCTTCTGATCTACGACCACCCCAGATTCTAAGAATAAGCTCTCTCTGTCTCACTAAGGTAAGGGATAGGATTTAACTTGTTTGATTGAAGGCTATCCCACGAGGAGGATCCTATTGATTTACGAAGCACAGGGAAGCTCCTTGATGGCTCTACCACCTAGAAGCTAGACTGAAGCCTTCTCACACTAACTACGGGAGAGAGAACTTCATAAGACATAAGGATCTATAGAAAGACCCCTCTCTACGAGCTACTTCTCGTTGACAACCACAGAGGCACTTCCTCTTAGTCATTCACTAGAGTTCTTTCTTTTTAAAGAAAGGGGTGGTAGAGCAAGATTCGCGCATCCAGTTGTCCGGTCAAAAAGAAGAAGGTTAACAAGCGCAAAAACAATACTCAACAAAATGCTCAATCCACATCCAGAAAACAAAAAACGATAGTCTAAAGAAAGAAGAGGGGTCGTGCCCAGTCCCAAACGTTCTTCAGTTCTGCCTTTCGGGAATCAGATGATGAGAGGGCCAAGGCTAGATGATCGTGTCATTCTCTATACGCCTGAAAAACCGTCGTATTCTATCTCTTTTTTTTTGCCTTCGTCCAGTGGAAAGTTGAATTAACCTAGGTTTGCAAAACTTATGTTGCAGGTGAGTCACCACTTCAACAGGAGATCGAACAAGGCTTCTTTCGGCTGCTGAGGATCGCTTTGTGCCTGACTCCACTCACTACCTTTTAGCGTGAACGGATAAAGAAAGGCCATCAAAGAGCTCGGTACCAAACAGGCACAGCTAAGGAATCGTGCACTCAAAGGAACATGTCATCGAAGAGTTTCCAACATTCATTCTCAAGCGGGGAGCGAGTTCAAGACCAAAGAAAGTATAAGCATAATTATCCCTTTACTCAAGGATAGCAAGAAAAGAAGCGACTGTTGAGGACAGAGATAGTAGGCTCTCGTAATTGGGTTCGATTCCCGTTTGTCTAATTAGCGAGAGTGGATTATGAATCCGCCGTTCCCTTGCTAGTGGAGTCACCCGTTCCAGATCATGTCATGTGAACCCCCTAGTGGTCAATCTCCTCCTATCCCCAAACGCATCCAGTGGCCCTATTTGAGAAAGAAAAACCAACGTTAGTCATGTCAGATAGGCAAACATGATAAAGGATTCCATCGCCTAAACGGCTCTATTTGGGTACGTCCTTTAACGGCCGAGCCCGAACAGCAACGGGAGAGGAAGGCTCTATGTCCATGAGGTCTCGAGCTGCTTTTTAATCACCCCTTTCTGCTTATATAGTAGATCAATAGCTTGTGAACTCCTTGCTTTTTTGAAAGCATATCTATAAAACATTCCGATTCCAGAACTAGGCTGGGTCAAATACTATACTAAACGTTCGGCTAGGAATGAAGAAGCCGTAAAGCCCCTCGACACCTATAGAGGGAGATTTTAGCATCAAGAACGATATTGATGATCCAAAACTTTTTTATTTAAAGAAGCAGCAGCCGTGGTTCCTTCTCATTCTTCAGAGTCTGCTAATCGGAGAGCTCATATATATTCCCGATGAAGGGATTAAACCGGTCACCCTCTCTGAAAAAGATGTTAAATGTTTGCTTGTTTTTAAGCGCTGTTGGGCACAGTAGGAGTCGATCTTTGCAAATCGCCATAAAGTTGCTTGGAAGTTTCCATCTCCTCGATTCATCAAGCCCTATCTCCATTTAGATTAGAGCGAAGAAGTACCTATTGGTCAAGCCAGCTCCCCTTTATCTATCTTCCCCAATTTTGCAGGCAGGATCGAAGGGGGTCGTTCCCTTCTCCTTATGAGATCTTTCAGAATATCTCCTACATATAGTACCATATGAGTGACCATTGGGATGATCGTCCCCGTTTCAAGTAGAACCGATTCCCCTTCGCAGCCTCCGTGGGCGCCCGATCAAATCACCTGCTAGACTGGCCTCCAAGCTCGATCTCTATGTAGCTATGAGAGACTTTCCATCCGCTTTACCCGTCTACATTTCCGAAAGGTAAGGCCAGGTTAAGAAAGAGAGTAATACCTACGTTTCGGATACGCCTAACCCAACCACATGAATAAACTAGGGCACAGGAACCCAACAATTGGTTGATCGCTCTCCCGCTTCTGCGAGGTTTATAGAACAAAATAACCCTTCCACTTATCTATTTCCAAATCTATGCTTACGATTTGAATAGCCGAACCTTCCATTCCAAAGAAAAGAGTAGATAGGTGCGGATAAATAAGGCAGATAGGGAAAGGGCTTTCTATTTATATAAGAAGCCTGTTGTTTGGCCTGGCTCTTATAGTAGTACTAATGGGCGCACTTTAGAACAAGATCAAAGTAGGCTTCCCTCATTCTATCTAATTAATACGGAATGCCCCCTCTTTCTTATAGGAAAGACTTTCTTCAATAACTTGAATGCTGCAAATTCCGCCTTTCTTTGTATTTCGTATACCAACCTCCGGGGATTGATGGGTTTTGCAATAAGGCAGCCAGGTGCATAATTGGGCCCATTCGGCATGCGCTCTTAGAGAAAGAAGCCTCGGAAAAAATGCAGAAGGAGAATCCCGTGGAATGTGAAATAATAAAGGCTAGCAATTTTCATTCTTCATTCTATAGTGTGGTGTGGCCCGCCCTAGGAATTCGACCACGCACTGTGAGTTGGGTGAGCGGTGGGTCTCAGTACCATGGCTTTTAATGGCCTTCGATGCTTGTTCATTTCTTGGGAAGAAGCCCTAACCGGATAAGAGGGAATGTATCCCACGTATAGATAGAAGAGAAGGGTCGGTCCCTATCTTTTTTGTTAATATAAAGGTGCAGGTGCCCCAATGTCTCTAATATGGGATTTGGCTGGATCTACACGATACCCATAACCAAAATAGGGCTCCAAGCCGGGCTGCTTCATTCAAGTCTAGGGTCGGGCATTGATGGGTTCCATATTTCTCTTCGACACGGACCAAGACGGGAAAGAAGCTACCAATCTGAAAGACCCAGTGAGCACCTCAGTCAAACAAGATCGATCGTTGCCCCCCCTTTCCTTACTGTATTTGTAGTTGAGTAAGGAGTTTAAGCTTCTAGTTTTCACTAGTATGCGAAATGTATGGTTGATAGGGCTCTTACCTCCTCAATGTTTATAAAATAATCCTACCTGAAGGAGAGTGCATCGAAGTGCCTCCTGGCAAGAGGGAGGAGCGTAACGTCTACTAGTTGGCTGTAGTTCCTGTAATCCAATATTGCTTCTATCGAAGAGCTGAGGAGATAGATCAAAGAGTAGCGAGGACTCTTTTGACAGACATCCTTAGCAGCGTATTCCTTCAGTCCAATGAGGATAAAGAGTGAGAAGTCTTAGCCTCCATCTTTGAACCTGGTGTCTCAACATCTGCAACCAATTATCCTAAAGGAGTCAATGGGATGCCCTTCTTTGAGGCTCTTGTTTTCCTCACCCCCTTCTTTCTTCCTCAAGCTAGGGGAGAAGCCCATCTGAGAGTGCCTCAACCAAGGCAACTTTCCGCTGCTGCTGTTAGTGCTTTTAATAGTGTGATTTGTTCTCTGAGTGATTGCCCTTAGGTACTTCCGCCTGGAAGCTCTCTCAGGCTTCTTGCTTTCCCTATTGATGTTCACCTACAATTCTTTCAGAACCTTCTTTCGGAGCCCAACTACGGTTACTACGATGGAAGTTCAATCCCTCGGTGAGTTAGTTCGTAAAGACTCATAAATCCATCAAGCGAAGCGAAGGCGCAGATGGAAGACCGTGTACGTGTAGCTAGACAATTACTGGTAATAGAATCTCTTTCCTGCTATTAGGATGTAGCTTCATTTCCTTCCTGTGCGCATTTGTGCATAAGGACTAACGAACAAGCAATGGATTGAGTAAAGCCGTTGTGCGTTAGACTAATTAATGGCAGCCCTTTGATTGCAGCAGTAGTTTTCTTGCTGGATTCGCATCTCCAGACGTGAATATGCCCGTGTTCCTTCCCTTTCTTCTTGATCAAGGAATTTCATAAGGCTAGCCCTCCCATTTAGGCATGTTAATTAAGTTTAGTACCTCCTTCAGTCTTGCATCAAGTTTAGCTCTTGATGTATTATGCGATCAATGGCTTAGGGGCGGAATTTGCTCTGACTTCCACCTACAGCGTATCATGATCACATTGTCAGTCAGTTTCTATCCTCCACAATAGCAAAAGTAGCTAATTGCATAGTATGAAAGTTCTAAAAAAGGGTAGACCCTTTCCTTTTGACTATTCTGTATGGCTCTGGATATACTACTTTATATGTTTAATTCCATTTATCTAAAGTAAGGGCACTAATGAGAGCCCTTCTCTCTCCTAGTCACTCCACTCATCCATCTTAACATTATTATCATTTCCGATGTAGAGCTTTCTTCATAATGAGCTTGCTTAATTGGCTCATCTCTTATTCACATCTTGGCCTTGTCTCACCCAGGTTCATTCCTTCATCTTTTCTCTTACAATTTATACCTCAATACAAGACTCTTATTGATGACTGACTTCTATTACTTACTGGGTTCATTTGACTGGGGCTGGCATAGAGTAGAGCACCTATCTACTCAAGAGTCTCAGCACTACAAGAAAGATTGGTTCTGTCTTTCTTCTTGAAAGTCAAAGTGCATGTGTTTCCATTCCTTTCTTTGTTCTTTCTTGCTAAGGTAATAGATTAGTGGCGACTCTTTCGGTGGAGAGACTAGCTGTACCTACACCCTTTCTTGGGGTCAATATGAGCAATGCAGTTCATCCAAGGAGAAAGGGAATTAGAATTATAGAGCTTGCTGTAGTAAAGGTATGTGCGTAATTCCAGTTGCCTATCTATCTCTTAACTTTCATTTTCTCTTAATCTTTCCCTCGACGTAGTTTTCTAGGACAGGGCTACTTGCTTGCCTGCTTCCTCGTATTTCCACTCAGTCAGAGCCAAGCGATGCTAGCTACGTTTTAGTTTGTATTTATTAAGTCAATCATTCCCGGCTTGCAGCTTTGGCTTTCTGTTTTGTCGAGAGAGTGACTTGCTTGTGATTGCAGGAGCATCGATCTTTGCTTAGGAAAAATAAAACGTCTCAACACCTCTTCCCGCAACGGCCTATTATACTGACTTATGACTAAACAAGTCCGAGCACATTTGATATGGCTAAGGCCTATGATAGAGTGGACTCTGACCCCGGTAAAAGCTTTTCTGGGTGACACCCTTAATAGATAGATAGTAGGGGCGCGGTGGACTAGCGAACGAGAGCTTACTGGAAGGTCACTCTATCTTCTCTGGGGTAGAGGCAATGTTCAGTGCACTTTCGAAGACATCCGAGTTTGAGGTGAGGAGAGATGATGGTACGGATGAGAAGGGCAGCACGAGAACGAGCTTTCTTTCTAGCGGGAAGCGGCCCCCTTTCCATTGAGAGTCCTCCTAAGCCGATGGGCTTTACCTGAAAATAAGGTATCGAGACCTACTGACATAGATTAAGCAGCTACTAGATCCCCCGTCTTGTCGAAGAATCAAATACTTCGTTCTCATCGATTGGGATTGACTGTCTTCTTTACTTCGACAGATGTGGTCAACCCCAGCTTGCTTATCTACGGCTGCCATATTCCGTGTAACTTAATGAATTTGATCCAATCCAATAAGCTACGAAACTAATTAGACAATGGGTGATGCAATTGCGAATCCTTCTCAATATAAATTATATATGAATTGGTCCGGTCAAGTAAAGAAATTAAATGCTCCAGTCAAGCGGGAAAGGGAATGCTTTAGTTAAGGAAAGCTTCTACGCCCGAAAAGCATTCTTCATCGACAGTGGAGTGGGCACAAGTCTAGTCAGCGAAGGAGAAGGGGAGGAACGCGACAAAGCAGATCTGGACTTTAGTTCAGAAGTTCCGTCGATGTAGGCGGCGAAGAGCAAGAAAGAAGACACATTTCTAATAAAATACGTAATTAGAAAGGTGAAGCCGCTAAAGGGGTGTGAAAAGGAATGAGAGATGTTAGGCGGGGCGAGAAAGAGTCTCAAGTACGGTTTCGGAAAGCGAGTACGAGAAAGAAAATCTCCATTTCTACAGCAAGGAGAGAATAAGCCCTGATCTTCCATTTCATAAGAAAGGATCAATGCAAGTCGTAGTTCGTTCCATAAGCATTGGAGTCGTGCCTGAATCCTTTGAAAAGCTTCTATCCGACAGGAGAAAGATTGTGTTCTAGCTGGCTTCTATCCGACAGTACCCGCCTGTGGTCTACTCAAAGGTTGCCCGAGGATAGTTAGATTGATTCAAAGCTTGCAAGGGACTAAAGATCTATTTCAGAAGGGAATGGGATAGGCCAGGCGGAAATACAGAATTAGAATATCCGGAAGTGGGGGTTGAACAGATGGGTCAGATGGCATTGAAAGAGGATGGGCTTTCTCGAAGGCTCGGGAGCAATTGAATATTCATGTGCTCAAGAAGCAGTCTTTTAGGCCCAGGTAGCTTGCTTGGAATCTCAGTCAAGCATATTCGCAATCCTTGGGCAAAGAGGTAGTTGACTACTCGACCAAAGAAAGACCGTCAAATGGGGCTTATATACGCAACCCACCTTCTCATCTCTCATTCCTTTTCTGACCTACGGCACTGAACGTCAACCCCTCTGATAGAAAGTCAATGAGCGCGGTGCAACAAAGCTTCTAGTTTCGGTATCTCTCCCGTGGGTATACCCTTCAATAGTGAGTATCTCTCTCGTGAAGTAAGAATTTATAATATGAGCTGAATCCACTACAGGAAAGGCTGGAGGGCGAAGACGAAGTAGGGTTGAGTCTCAGGAAGCGTTTAGGCCGGGTTCGCAGCATTCTTCAAAGACAGGTACTGTAGCAACTTCAATCTCAGGGGAATCAAATGGATAATCAAACTGCTAAGGTGAGTTTACTCTCCCTTTAGAAGATGGAAGTTTACTTACAAAGAAAAAGGGAAGCGTTGGTATAATATTATTTTTAAGTCTTAGTTCTTTCTTTAGTAAGGGAATTAGCTTGTTGCTCCAAGGAAGGATCTATGTAATAAGAGAAAAATAAGGATTCTTCTAAGCGCTGGAGTCCGAAGGAGTGGTATCAAGCCTGCTCGTAGCTCACCCGTAACCCGTAAAGTAGGCAATATGTAATATTGTAGTAGGAGCCTCTTACTCCATCCGAAGAGGAGAATCTCTATTAAGCTTTCTTTTTCTTCTCAGCCCAAGTGAAAAGACAGCTCGCTCAGTCGAACCGAACTTCGAATCCAATAAATCCAATGTATCATAGAAGGATAACCTGTGAGCTAGGGTAATATGGAATATTACAACGGTTCAGCAAAGATAGGTTAGAATGGTAATATAGATAGGTAGTTTGCTCACGAGCTGCAATCAATAAAAAGGGATCCACCCGAAAGAAGAGGATCGGATCCACCTGAAGTAGTCAAGTCCCAATCAATGGAAGAAGTGGACTCTCTCCGACCTGCGAGCCATGAAACAGAATCGATTGAATACGTGGGAGTTCAGAAGTGGAAATCCATTAGTGGCATGAGAAGAAGTAGGGACGGGACTGAGGGAAGTCGTCATTCCAGGCAAGAGAGCCAATCAGGGAAATCCTCCCGGTAGAAGCGAATAGACAGAAGTAGGAAAGAAATTAGGAAAATCTCTTAAGAAAGATCAGAAGGCGAGATAGCAGTGTTCATTCAGGCAGGGGTTTCCACGAAAGACCCGATTGCTGACTCTTCTAGTGTTGTGTTCACCACGGGGATTGAACAGAAGGGGAAGAGGAGATTTGACCCTGTGCCGATGCCATTATCCCAGTTACTTCCTCAACTCATTGCAACAAACCTGGTCACTACGGTTCCTCCAAAACCTGTAACTGATCCCCCTCCAAAAGGATTTGATCCCAATGCCCGCTGTGATTATAACATGGGAAGCCCAGGACACTGGACTGACAGATGCTTCAGATTGAGGCATAAGGTCCAGGACCTCCTCGATCAAGAGCTCCTGAATTTCGAGACTGACCAAGGAAGCAACCCAAATGGGAATAGCAATGACATCGGACTCTCCAGCAACAAGATCAGTAGCAAAGGCAGAATATTAGATCCTTCTCAGCTCATCACACCGCCAGGAACCCGAGTTCGGCTCAAGATCAAAAAAGGGGAGGATTTACCAGAGGTTGCTATGATAGCCTCAACAGGAGGAAAGCCAGCGGAAGAAGCTCTAGTAAACAAACCCAGTGGCCGGAAACATAGAGCAGATAAAAGTACAGATGAAGGAAATGATGCTCCTTATGAACACTTTAGTAGCAGCACAGGGCACCCCAGGAACTCAGTTCATTACTCCAATGCTACAACAGTCAGTACTCACGGGTACCATTCCGACATCTCGGAATACAGTCAATACCTCTCCAGTGGGGAAGAAACCTAGAAAGATTTATCTTCATCCAGAACGAGCAGTGCATATAAAAGGGAATTGCAATCAGGAAGCCACTCGACTAAATCCCGCATCTCCTTCAGGGAGCCAACGGGAAGGGTCCACTAAACTGTTAGGAAAAAGCAAGAAGTTCAAAAATGATTCTCCTCATGTCACCACTAGGGTTGCTCCCGGAATTTCCCTTCACTATATCACCAAGTTCGGTTGCACTCGAAGGGCCGGATTTCTGCTCGTTAGCGCTTTACTAATAGAATATATAGGGCTTTTCTCGCTTGTTTAGTAAAGTCGCTTCGTTCCATTTCCTTAACGGACCTACGGACTAGCTAAGGTTTACTTACATAGTTGTTCTTTCTTTTCGCAATTTCAAGTTAAAGCTAGCGTTTTTCAGCTTGCTGTTTGCTTTGGTCTAGTAGCTTTCTTCCTTTGCTTTTGAATGAAATCAGCAGTAAGAGTAAGTAAGTGTTCTCTTTCTTTCCTCTGCTTATTCCGCCCAACGAATCGGCTTTCCGCTCGACCAAATAGTAAAATGCCCGGTTAGGATATGTGGGGAAGAAGCTCCTAGCATATTTCAGGATGACTTTCGTTTCATATTCCAGTCTTGCAATAGGATTGAAAGGCTATGAATGTCGAATGGTCCCATAGGCGCTTTCGCCCGCCCCTGAATAAGCAGTAAGGCGTGGGCGCGTTGGAACGATCCCGCTTTGAAAGCTCAACCTCGGGAGAATCCGTTTCGCCGGTCCAGTGACTTGGCATACAAAGGCGAGTAGGGTTCTCCTCCATGTGGTGCACTCCCGCTTCTTCATACCCCGAATAAGTTTGAGCAGCTCCAAGGGGCAGCTTTTTGCTGCCGGATGAAGGTCTTACGTCGGCTAAGAAGACGGAAAATTCCATCTCTTTTGCGGTCCTGGAGATCGGGGAGATAAGAGTTCGCCCTCCCTATTTTGAGTGGGTGCTCGCAAGGTCAAAGTAAAAAATTCTATTCTTTCATTAATACAGGGGTAGTGGGGAATAAATAGTTTAAGTGATTCACACCTCGAAGTAGAGTGTGTAAATACCGGATGCATAGGTTGAGTCATTCGCTAAACAACTATTTTGTTGGGCGATCAATCAGGTGCTCGCTCCTACCCAACCGGACTAATGAATGCCAACTGGAAGAACTCACTTTCCTATCGTTCAGTAGGAGATCCCTTCTTGTGGCTTGAAAATGATTACCTGTTGCTAATGGGGAGAGATCTTTCATTAGGGTTTGATGCTCCTCAATGGAGATCCCCAGAATAATAGTAATAGCTTGCTTGTGGAACCCTTTGTTTGGTACTTTAATGGGGGTATTCTTGTACAGCTTGGCCCTTTCCCTGGCGCACTGCCATCGAATCTACGAGTCCTCCTCAAACCCAATGGGATAGAATTCCTTGCGAATTAGAGGTTTCAACTTCTTCCGTGACAACCCAGAAATGTCATGGTTCCTCATATATGCATTCCATCAAGTTAGTGCATAATTTGACGATTTCGATTTTCTTTCTCCGATCCAGTTCGTTCTGTCTTCTTTCCGACGTATCACCCGTAATTGGGAGTTCAAACGAGGCCTCAACGTAGATGCTGGATGGTAACTTCTATTCTTGTTTACCTGGCTTATTTATATTTGTATTTGTATCCCTAACTAATAACCAAAGTAATTCCACAAGAACATGAATTACTGTTTCTATGTTGTATGACTGGATGTGCATTTACCTACTGACTCCATCAAAGAGTTATTTCCAAGTTTCAAGCATATGGATGTGGAAAACGGGGCCAATGAGGTTGAAAATCTGGAATATGTGCCATTGGTATGGTTTTTTATACGCTCTACTTCCCTATGGTCTGTTATCGACTGAAGTCCCTTTTATTTATTTATTTATTATTCGTATTGTATAGTTGTCGGTCCCTTCCTTACGTCCCGATTCCCGTACCGAAGCAATTCCTGAAGAGGAGTTCCCTGTGTCAGTG